GAAAAAGGTTTCCATTGTACTAAGCTAAGGACAGGAAGGAAGAAAGCGAGTGATCTGGTAATTCCTCATCCTCAAAGCAGTCCTTCCTGTAGTCTCAACAAATAAGTAATTATAGGAGTAAAGTGTTGATATAATTCGAAGAAGCAAACGACAATTTAATTTCAAGTTAATAAAGAAAAAAAGTAAAATAAGTATGTAATCTAAGGTACTTTTTTACATTTCTAGGATTAAACAAAAGGATTCGCAAATAAAAGCGCTAATGCCACAACCAGTCCGTAAATTGTTAAAGCTTCCATAAAAGCTAGACTAAGCAATAAAGTACCTCGTATTTTACCCTCTGCTTCTGGTTGTCTCGCAATACCCTCTACAGCTTGGCCTGCAGCAGTACCTTGACCAACTCCGGGTCCAATAGAAGCAAGTCCTACAGCTAATCCAGCAGCAATAACGGAAGCGGCAGAAATCAGTGGATTCATGGTAAGTTCCTCACACCAAAAAAAAGAAATGGTTAATGATACAATCAACCAATGAATTATTACTTAATTTTATCATTAAGTTTGATCATTAAGATCTATTGGGTAGGAGTAACTAAAAACTAATGATAATATTACTGAATCATCAGAACTACTTCGATATCTCATTTTTTGTTTCTACCCATGATGAAGTTTTTGTAAATCCATATACATACGGCTCTAGTTATTGCATTTCTTTCTTTCCAACCATTCTTTCATTCCATCCTTCGTTCTTTACTCTTCTATATCCTTGAGTTCATCTGTTTTTTCATCCAATACACAATCACAAATGAAACAGAAGAAAGGACTTGACTTATCTTGTAATCCATCTAATCTAAATGCAGTAAACTGCAATCAAATCAATATATGCAATCATCAATATATGCAATGGATATCAATATGATCGATATCAACGATATCAATATGTATATCAATACATATATATATATTTTTTTATTTATTTTGCTATATATATTGCTATCTATATATATTGCTATATATATATTACATATATATAGCATATAGTTAGATATATATATATAGTTAGTTAGTATATAGGTAAGGCATAAGGACTTCTATTTATATATAGATAGGACTATATAACTAGTGAATATCTAATATTACATATACATATTACATATACATTTCTTTCTTCCATAACGTAAACTGGCCACATTTTATATTGAATCGGATTATAGAATCATTCCTCGAAACCCACACAAAAAGTGGCTGGACTTATAGACATTACATACATCTAGTGTGACCTCCCCAACCCATCTTTTTTTTTTACAATTCCGTAATATCGTTCATCTTCTCTCCTACGACTCTAGGTCATATATTCATACGTATTTATATCTATTATGTTCTCCAACCAAGCAGATTATCTTGAACCATGCATGAATTGGGATAAGCTAAAAAAAAAGACTATTTCTAAAACTAGTCAATGATGACCCTCCATGGATTCGCCTATATAAGCCGCGGCTAACGTTGCAAAAATAAGAGCTTGAATACCACTTGTAAATAATCCAAGAAACATGACAGGTATAGGAACTACTGAAGGGACTAAAGAAACAAGAACAACAACTACTAATTCATCAGCCAATATATTCCCGAAAAGTCGAAAACTAAGAGATAAGGGTTTTGTGAAATCTTCTAGGATGTTAATTGGTAAAAGTATTGGAGTTGGTTTGATGTATTTCTCGAAATAACCCAACCCTTTTTTGGTAAGACCTGCATAAAAATATGCCACTGACGTGGGTAAAGCTAAAGCAACAGTAGTATTTATATCATTCGTGGGCGCAGCTAACTCCCCATGAGGTAACTGTATGATTTTCCAAGGTAAAAGGGCACCTGACCAATTAGAAACAAAAATAAATAGGAACATAGTTCCAATAAAGGGAACCCAAGGTCCATATTCTTCTCCAATCTGGGTTTTGCTCAAGTCTCGAATAAATTCAAGGACATATTCAAAGAAATTCTGACCGTCGGTCGGAATGGTTTGTGGATTCCGAACAGCTATGATGGCTGAACCTAACAAGATAGCAATTACGACCCAAGAAGTGATAAGTACTTGGGCATGGATTTGTAAACCTCCTATTTGCCAATAGAAATGTTGGCCTACTTCTACACCCGATATATCGTATAACCCCTTGAGTGTTTTAATGTAACATGGTATAACATTCATATTGTCCTCTGATAGAAATTGAACTTCAAAAAAGGAATTAGTTTGATTCAACCATTTCTTTCTCAACTCACCAACTTGAATCATTAATCATATATTTAGGATACCAAGAAATCACATAACATCATAATATATATCAATATCCCCAGTTCTTTTTTTTTATCTATTTTTAAAAATTCAAAAAAAAAGTAACCGATCCAATAAATCTATGGAGTTGCCCAATAATTAACATTAACTAATTTTATTATTCTTAATCTTAATCATAATCAACGATTTCTTATATAGCTAGAACGACCTTCACAAATTGCGGATACTAATTTGTTAAGAATCAATCGAATTGAAGCTATAGCGTCATCGTTGGCTGGAATCGAAATATCTGCAAGATCTGGGTCACAATTTGTATCGATTAAACAAATCGTTGGAATCCCCAAAATGGCACATTCTCGAAGAGCCGTATATTCTTCTTGCTGATCAACGATGATCACAATATCAGGCAATCCCGTCATATATTTGATCCCACCGAGATATGTTTGCAAGGTAGATAATTTTCTCTTCAACATTGCTGCATCTCTTTTGGGGAGACGGTTGAGTTTCCCCATCTTTTCTTCTGCTCTTAAGTCCCTGAACTTATAAAGTCTCGTTTCCGTAGTGGACCAATTCGTTAACATACCACCGAGCCATTTTTGATTAATAAAATGAGACCGAGCCCTTATTGCAGCTGATGCTACTGAATCCGATGCTTTATTTTTGGTACCGACGATTAAGAAGTTTTTTCCCCTACTTGCTGCATCAAAAACTAAATCACAGGCTTCTGATAAAAAACGAGCAGTTCTAGCGAGATTTGTAATATGAATACCTTTACGCTTTGCAGAAATGTAAGGGGCCATTCTAGGATTCCATTTCTTAGTACCATGACCAAAATGAACTCCTGCTTCCATCATCTCTTCCAAATTGATGTTCCAATATCTTCTTGTCATTTTTTCCCACACTTCCTTTTTGTTTTTTCTTTTTCGTATTATTAACAAAGAGACGAGGTACCTTGAAATAAATAATTGTTCCGATGGAACCTTCTACCGGGGATTGACCATTGATACACGGCACAAACCATAAATTTTAAAAATTACTTATTTTATTTATTACCAAATCAATAATCAGACCAGTATAGTTAAAAGATAGTTAAAGTGAAAATGAATCCGCTCTTAGGAATCATTAAATCGCATAAATGATTGTTCTGATGTCTCATGTAAATTTGTCTCATGGAAATTGTTTGTCGCGTAAGAACAAAATAATTCTCTATGGTGTAACAAAATATCTCTCATTTCCAACTCGAATAGATTTTTTCTTTTGATTTCCAAATAAATGTTTTTGTCTTGCCTTGAACGGTGCACAAATTTTTGGAATCCGGTACCAACAGGTATAATCCCCCCCAGAACAACGTTCTCTTTCAGGCCTTTCAACCAATCAATACGACCTCGTAGAGCAGCTTTTGCTAAAACTCGAGCGGTTTCTTGAAAACTTGCTTCGGATATGAAACTTTGAGTATTCAGAGACGCTCTTGTTATTCCCAATGAGATTGCCCGATAACAGATCGATTCGTCCAAAGCGCGCCCTGCTCGTTCCGCTCGCAACAATCCGATTAATTCTCCAGGCGAAAAAACATTAGACATTCCATCTTCTGAAACCAACACTTTTGATGTTACTTGACGTACAATAATCTCTATATGTCTATTATGGATCTGTACCCCCTGGGATCGATAAACCTTTTGGATCTTATTAACCAAAGAGATACGACTTTGGGCTATGGTTAGCTCAGCTCCAATCAAAAACCCCCAGGGGATCCCAAGAATTCTTGGTATACGCTCGTTCCAACCTTCAACTCTCCTTTCGAGGTTCATCGATATTGAATCAATCGAACGCACTTCTAAGATTTGTTCTACTTTTGGAAGACCTTGCGTTATGTCACCAGATCTCGATTTTTCATATATAAATGTAACTAATGTATCTCCTTCGTAAAGGATTTTCCCATAATGACCATGAACAGTTGCTCCAGGAGTAGCCAAATAAGACTTAGCCGATCTTATAACTAAAAAGTCGACATTAACAATTAAAATTTGACCAGATTTTTTTACGTGTGGTTCGTATTTAAATAGACATACATTTTCACAAATAAATTGTCCAAGGCTAATTTTGATCGATGTCTCTTCACAATAATCATGATGGAGAAAGCACCAATTCAAATGGAATGGGTTCAAAATGATGTTACTGCATAGATCGGGATTATAAATCCTTCTATTTTCATCTATTAAACAGTATTTAAGTACTTGAAGTACTTGGAAAATCTGTTTCAAATTGTCAAGTAGCAAATATTTCTTTAACACGATCTGATTATGAGTTATTAAATGGTAAGATGAATAAAAATTCGATATTTTAGGTACAATAGCGCCTAAGGGACCTAAAAAATCCCTAATTGGAATTAGGGGATCCGATTCTTTTGTCACATTGTTATATTTCGAACTATTGAATGGACCAATTCGAGAACAATTGGATGATGACAAAATTAGCAAAGATTGGCATTCCTTATTTCGATTCAACAACATACCAATAGTTCCTTGATGTTGGCTAAGTGATTGAATCTTCGCCTTGGAATAAAAAGGATTGATATTGGTGCAATCTAATCCATTATCGGGAATCAATCCGGAACTTGCCCTATCATACCTTTTTCCGGTATACGAAATAGTGGACTTGACTAACTCAATTCTTATGAAATCGCGAATTAGATCATTTGCCCTTACCTCAACAAAGGAAGCATG